CCTGAATTGAACCTCCTGCGGATAAAAAAAAGGAGGAAGTCAATAAAAAAGAGATGTTAATGAATCAAAGGTCCAACTGATCGCCGCGTCTGTATTGTAAATATGCAGTTACGAATAATCCAGCCAAAAAGTAATAGGAATTAGACCTAACACGATTCCAAATAGAAAAACTTCAATCATTTCGATTTATTTGAAAAGGGCAAAAATATAGGGTTCCAAACCTAAATAAACATCCGAATCGCCCATGAATCTCAATGACCAAGAATTGGCAATTGACGCGGGAAGGAACTATAGAATACCTGGAATCTCACAGAAAGATTTCTTTTTTGAATTGTTCATTCAATGAATTTATAATAAGTCTTCCTCAGACCAATAAAGAGAGCTGGGGTTATAGTTGAAGCCACCAAAACCGAAATAAGTAGTTATATTCTAATAGGCATGAAGGAGCTAAATGAGATACGTTTTTATATAGTTATAATAACTAGAACTCTTTTAAAAAACTTACCTAAGTTTCCAGATACGAGGATAATAAAAAATACCAATTGACAGTTTGTTTTTGATTCATCAGTTATTAATATAAGGCACTAACAAAGATAGAGTGACAGAGGTAGAAAAAAAAAAAGATTCATCATCTGTTACATCTACTCATCCCACGATTCCGAATCAACAGACCCCATTACCGAGATATGGCAACTCTTTTTGAAAGTCATAGTAATAAGAACTGTGTCGTCTAACTTCATTCACAAAGAAATGGTGTAAGCGGAAGGGAAGGCGTGAATCCTCGATCCTAGCTAGTTTGATCTGTCGAAATAAGGTTCCCGGTTGGCTTTGTATGAAGAAGCCTATCTTTCTAGCCCTAAGTGAGCCATAGATTGTGAGTGAGCTTTCGGGGAGTAGAGATCGAGCGTAGAATACCAGTGGAAAAATTCTCCTATCATCGATGTTCTACCGAACTGAACTAATAATAGTTTATCATTTAGAAAGAATGGCGAAAGGGGCCTCCTTGCATTGCCCAACTAGAGCGAAAAGCCTTATTGCGTTGCGGCCCTAAGTAGCTATGGGGTGTTGATGTACTTGGAACCTAGACCGGTTACCTGAGTATGGCGGTTCGGTAGCCGTTCAATGATAGCATGAGATCCTCGCTTCGGTAAGTTACAAGGATGAATGCAAATAGCAAGGCGCTGTGCTGTGTGAAGTGAGACTGGCTGCCCTAAGTTAAGTGCTTCCTTATTAATATTAATTAATGATCTTGCTCAGTAGGAGGGCTTTCCCCCTTCTGTGCAGCCTGATTCTCTCTCTGGAAATGAGGGTGCCCTCGATTGACATTTATCATCGAATAAGGAATCCTTCCATGGATGAGAAGGTTGAGTTACAGTACAGACTCCGTTGGCTTTCGCAAGGAAGCATCTCGAAAGTTCCGCAATCTATGGTTGATGCCTCACTCGAACTCTATCCCATACCCTACTCGATGCTGAAGCTACTCTGCCTTTCGGAACCCAAAAAGAAAGCCGGGCGCTTGGGAAGCTATGCAAAACCTGAAAAAAAGAATCTGCTTTCCATCTTTGAGCTCAGAGGTTACGATCGTCTCCTCATTAGGCTATTTTTTGAAAAGTATAGCTGACTCATCAGCTGAGTGGTTCGCCTCTTGTCCACCTGAGTTGTTTACTTCATTTTCCGACCTGGAAAACCAATGACTCTTCAGGTTAGGTTCTCTTTCAACATAGACATCCCGATGACCATGGATCAACTTCGTTCTACGAAACAGAAAGCAAATGAAATCTTCCTCTTAGGGCGTTCGATTCCGCGAAATGGCGACCCGTTTTGCCGGAGTATTCCGCTGTGGCTAGCATTGTTAGGAATGCTTCTGACCATCTTAGGCCATTCTTGATGATGGACCCTCCGGCAACTTTAGAAGCCTTGGTTCGTAAGGGCTCTTATCTTGAACTAACGCTTTGATCTCGGCTTCTAGATCCATATCCTTTCGCATCAAGAGTACCCGCGCGTCTCAAACCCACCTTTATCCCAACAACCCCATGATGAACAGAGAGGAACCCGATGAGGGAAGTGGGACAATGTTCAGACCTTGGCTGTCACAACAAGCAACCAATCAGTTCCGGGCAGGTAAAACGAGGCCTCGACGGATGGGAACTCCTACTCTGACTATAGTTTTGCGATCTCTAAGCGGGATTTTCAGTCATCTATCCTTTATCTTTCCCTAGCGAGTGAAGAAAGAGCGGATGTTTTGAACGAGTGTTGAGCGAGTTAAGTGCCCCATAAGCTATAAGGGCGAGCTATATGTATCAATTCCGTGAGCAGCGATTGAACTGAACGTAAAAAGTGCATCCAGCAGGAATCGAACCTACGAATTTGCCCGGTTGGGCGCTTTAACCATTCAGCCATGGATGCAAAGAGACTCAGCGAGTGAACTAGGTTTTGGTATTCCTTCTTGAGCTTCTATTTCTTCCGTTAAAGGAGATTCGAGAAAAGATGGAATAAGAAG